TAAACAAAAGAATCGGTTAAATTTTTCATAGAATCTCCTCTTCTAGCTAAACTATAAAAAAGAACTCTGTCCTTTTTATTCTTTTTTTTTTTCAATAAAAAGAAATTTTTTTTTAATAATTTATAATTTAATTTACCTATTTGGATATTTATAAACAGAATCAAAAACCTATTCTATTTACAAATTGATTTTCCAAAATTTTGAATTTTCAATAATAATAATGAGACTTAATTAGAATTAAGCTAGAATTTGAGACCAAGGTTTATGTCAATTTTAAAAAACCTAAACCTCCTTTTTGCGCAACACTCCTTAACAAAAAGTTTCCATTAAACTAAAAAGAATAAGGGGAAGGAAGAAAGCGAATCGATGTGTTAATTCCCCATCCTCAAATTAGTCCTTCCCAAGGGTTGTTGTCTCAATGAATAATTGTAGGAGTGAAATCTTGATAGAATAAAAAAAAACTATGAAAAAAAAAATTCATAATTTTCTGATTTCTAGGATTAAACAAAAGGATTCGCAAATAAAAGCGCTAATGCTACAACCAGGCCATAAATTGTTAAAGCTTCCATAAAAGCCAAACTAAGCAATAAAGTACCTCGTATTTTTCCTTCTGCCTCAGGTTGTCTCGCGATACCTTCGACAGCTTGACCCGCAGCTGTACCTTGACCAACTCCAGGTCCAATAGAAGCAAGCCCAACAGCCAACCCAGCAGCAATAACCGAAGCAGCAGAAACCAGTGGATTCATGATAAGTTCCTCACACCAAAATAAAGAAATAGTTAATGATACAATCATCCAATGACTTAGGACTTAATTATAATTAAGTCATCGTTAAGATTCATCCAGCCAAAATAACCAAAAACTTGAATTGAAATAATATCATTCTATTTTGAAATAATCTAATTCTATTATTGAATCATAAGAATTACTTTGATATTAGTTCGGATCCACGGGATTTTGAAAAATGCATAATATATATATATGACTTTTTTATGCCGTTTATTTTTTGTGAACCATTCTTTTCTTTTAATTCTTCGTTCTTTTTTTGATCCTTTTTTTCAACCAATTCACAGATAAAAAGGAAGAACTTCTAATCGAATCGGTATCTAAATAGAAATTCACAAAAGTAGTGGGGCAGATTAGATAGATCTTTAACTCATATATACCTAGTCAATATCAAATATCACATATACAAGTGTTTCTTACATAACGTAAACCAACTATTCTATAATTGGGCTAACCTAAAAATGAATATTAAAAAAAAAATCGTTAATGATGACCCTCCATAGATTCGCCTATATAAGCCGCAGCTAAAGTGGCAAAAATGAGAGCTTGAATCCCGCTTGTAAATAATCCAAGGAACATGACAGGTATAGGAACCACTAAAGGTACTAAAGAAACAAGAACAACAACTACTAATTCATCGGCTAATATATTTCCGAAAAGTCGAAAACTAAGTGATAGAGGTTTTGTAAAATCTTCTAAGATGTTAATGGGTAAAAGAATTGGAGTTGGTTGAATGTATTTACTGAAATACCCTAATCCTTTTTTGCTAAGACCCGCATAAAAATATGCTACTGATGTGAGTAAAGCTAAAGCAACCGTCGTATTTATATCATTCGTTGGTGCTGCTAACTCCCCTTGAGGTAACTGGATAATTTTCCACGGTAAAAGGGCTCCTGACCAGTTAGAAACAAAAATAAATAAAAAGAGGGTTCCAATAAAGGGAACCCATGGACCGTATTCTTCTCCAATCTGGGTTTGACTCACGTCTCGAATGAATTCAAGGACAAATTCAAAGAAGTTTTGGCCGCCAGTTGGAATGGTTTGTGGATTGCGAACCGCTAGAGCTGCGGAACCTAATAAGATAGCAATTACAACCCAAGAAGTAATAAGGACTTGCGCATGGACTTGGAACCCCCCTATTTGCCAATAGAAATGTTGGCCTACTTCTACACCAGATATCTCATATAACCCTTCTTTTATTAGTGTATTGATGGAACATGATAAAACATTCATATTGCCCTCTGACAGAAATAAGAACTTTAAATTATTTTGATTCAAGACCCCCCCTTTTTTTTACTTAATTTACTTGAATTTTCTATTTTAGTTTTGGATACCAACTAAACTAATCATACAATATCCCCAGTTTTTTATCTCTTTTTCTTTTGTATGATTCAGGAATAGTAACCGATTTTATAAATCGAAATACAGGGAGCCCCTCCCTCAAAAAAAATTGATTTATTTATCTTATTATTAATCAAGAATTTTGTATATAGCTAGAACGACCCTCACAAATTGCGAATACTAATTTGTTAAGAATGAATCGAATTGAAGCTATAGCGTCATCATTTGCTGGAATAGAAATATCCGCGAGATCGGGATTACAATTTGTATCGATTAAAGAAATGGTTGGAATTCCCAAAGTTATACATTCTCGAAGAGCCGTATATTCTTCTTGCTGATCGATGATGATTACAATATCAGGCAATCCCGTCATATATTTAATTCCGCCTAGATATGTTTCCAAGCGAGATAATTGTCTCTTCAACACAGCTGCATCCCTTTTCGGAAGACGGTTGAATCCCTCTGTCTTTTGTTCAGTTCTCAAGTCCCTAAACTTATGAAGTCTTTTTTCTGTAGTGGACCAATTTGTTAACATGCCGCCGAGCCACTTTTTATTAACATAATGACACCGAGCCCTTATTGAAGCCCGCGACACTAAATCAGCTGCTTTATTTTTTGTCCCAACAATTAAGAATTGTTTTCCCCTACTTGCTGCATCAAAAACTAAATCACAAGCTTCTGATAAAAAACGAGCAGTTCTAGTCAGATTTATAATATGAATACCTTTACGCTTTGCAGAAATATAAGGTGCCATTCTAGGATTCCATTTCCTAGTACCATGTCCAAAATGAACTCCTGCTCTCATCATCTCTTCCAAATCAATGTTCCAATATCTTTTTGTCATTTCTTTTCACACTTAAAAAGGGGGTACCCCAAACTAAAATAAAAATTTGTTCCAATGGAACCTTCTCTTGTACCGGGGATGGCCGTTTATGCACGAGCCGAGCCATTATTTTGTATTCATTATTATCTTTATTAGTGTTAACAAATTACCAAAGCAAATGACTACAGCAAACAATAAAAAATGAAATTCAAAATAGGAATCTGCTATTAGGAATTATTCAATTCTAGAAAAGGCAGATTTTTAAATAGAAGAGTCACAAAATTCCCTGTGGTAAAATAAAATATCTCTCATATCTCCCTCTAATAAAGATAAATTCTTTGTTTTTTTTTCCAAAAGAATGTTGGTATGTTGCCGTGAACAATGCACCAATCCTTTGTTGAACCCGGTCCCGGCGGGGATCACCCCCCCTAGAACAACATTTTCTTTCAGGCCTTTCAACCAATCGATACGACCCCGAAGAGCAGCTTTTGCTAAAACTCGAGCAGTTTCTTGAAAACTTGCTTCGGATATAAAACTTTGAGTATTCAAAGACGCTCGAGTTATTCCTAATAAAACGGCTCGATAACAGATTGCTTCTTCTAAAGCACGCCCCGTGCGTTCTGCTCGTAACAATCCAATCAATTCTCCAGGTAAAAAAACATTAGACATTCCCTCTTCTGAAACCAAAACTTTGGATGTTATTTGACGTACAATAATTTCGATATGCCTATTATGAATCTGCACCCCCTGGGATCGATAAACCTTTTGAATCTTATTAACCAAAGAAATACGACTTTGCACTATAGTTAGCTCAGCACCAATCAAGAATCCCCAAGGAATTCCAAGAATTCTTGTTATACACCTGTTCCAACCCTTAATCCGCTTTTCTAAGTTCAGCGATATTGAATCAATCGAGCGGACTTCTAACACCTGTTCTACTTTTGGAAGACCTTGTGTTATATCACCGGATCTCGATTTTTCATATATAAATGTAACTAATGTATCCCCTTCGTAAAGAATTTCTCTATAATGCCCATGAACTTTTGCTCCCGGAGTAGCCAAATAGGGCTTAGCGGATCTTATTACTACAGAATCCCTTTGAACAATTAAAACTTGACCAGATTTTAGGTATGGTTCTTTTTTGGCTATACATACATTTTCACAAAAAAATTGTCCAAGACTAATTATTGTGGACGTTTCCTCACAATAATTATTATTATAATTTTGATGAAGAAAATACCAATTCAATTTGAATGGATTCAAAACAAGGTTACTGTACGGATCTAGATTAAAAATTCTTCCGTTTTCATCTATTAAATAAGAGTGAATTACTTGAAAAATATATTTGAAGTTATCAAGTTGCAAATATTTAATTACAGAGATCTGATTATAAGTTAGTAAAGGCCAAAATGAATAAAAATTCGAAATTTGAATGGCTGTTCCTAAGGGGCCCGACGAATTTTTAATTGTAATTAGAGGGTTTTTTTTTATTGATTGGTTTATAACATTGTGATATTTTACATGATTAAATGGACCGATTCTAAAACAATTAGAGGATGATAAAATTAACAACGATTGGGATTCCTTATTTCTGAACATACGAATAGTTCCGGGATTTTGTCTAAGCGATTGTTGAAGAATGCCAGCCTTGGGAGAAATCGAATAAAACGGATTCATGGAATCTGCAGAGATCAATCCTGAATCCGGCGGATTATTCCTTTTTCTTATATACGAAATATGGGATTTCACTAAGCCAATTCTTATGAAATCTCGAATCAAACCCTTTGTACTTACTTCAACAAAGAAAGCGCGGACCTCCTCGAGGGAATAATTTTTGTTGTCTTGGTCCCAATTCAAGACTAAACAAGTTCGAACCAATTGAATACTTGTGTCAGAAATTCCGCGAGTTGGTTTACCATTTCCATAAAGGATATAGTTGAAAACTCGAAGTTGAATATTATCCTTTTCCCGAAAGAGATCTTGTGGGAATAGTGTTGCTAAATTTATACTGTCCGCTATCTCATAGGTGGCTACGGGCCGCACCAAAACAAAAAACTTTTTCTTGGTTGGTGTGATCCGTTGGACATAAATCCAATTTTTCAAATTTTTGGATTCTTTAGAGTTTGTTTTTCCACTTCCCGGCGGTATCAAGATGCCACTATGTCGGGATATCTTATCTGTCTTGTCCGGAAAATGAATATCCCCCGAAAATATTTTGAGTTCAATCCTTTTTTTTTTTCTCTCCACTCGGATCAATCCGCCAACTTGGCTTCTTATATTTAAAGTGATTCGTGTATCGACTCCAATGATACTATAGTTCTGTACCATTATGGCGGAGGATTCGGGTAAAATATGCACTTCCTCAGGAATGAAAAAAAAGCGATCTACTTTCATTTCGTATTTTGTCTTAAATTTTTGGACTCCTCGATACTCAATCATATCCTCTTTTTGGATGATTGAGTCCGCCTTTAGAGTTCCATATTTAAGAATTCCGGAACTCTTTCTTCTGTATCTAGGATCATCAAAAAAAGCAAAAATACTGTTTCTACGGAAAATACCATTTATGGGTATTTCAATGGAGATACCTGAATGCGGGATGAACTCTTTCTCGTGCTCTTGAATCGATTGGAATGGAATGAGAAATCTATTTCTTCGCCTTTTTGCTAATAAATCCGAGTTCTCATGAAAAATAGCAGAATATATGAAATTATAATGACTAGTACCTACGATTCCATTCAATTCTGAATAATTGGGAATCCCATATTTTTTTTTATCAGAAAAATCCGAACTGAAAAATTTTCGGCTCACTTGATCATTATTCACTGAGAGGCTAGAAATAGATTTTCTTTCGACGGAAAGAAAGGGTATGTTCATTTGATCTTGATCTTTGTGGATCGAAAAAAGAATTAGACTAGATCCACATGAACCTCCTGATAATATCCATAAATGACTTGTTTTTGGTAAGAGATGGACATTACTATATGTAAATTCGGGTGCATGGGATACATCAGTACTCCAATGCATTTCGCCCTCGGAGTCAGAATAAATATATTTTCTAACCCTTTCTTTAAAATGAAAAGTGTATGTTCCCTCGCGAATCTCAGCAATCACTTGTTCTGATTCCACATATTGATCATTTTGAACTAAAAGAAAACTTTTTGGTGGAATAGTCACGCTATGTATAATATCTTCGCTCTCAATAATTACAGCCAAGTCTATATAACATAGAAAGGCAGGATGCCCGTGACGTGTACGTGTAGGATGAACCAAATCCTCATTAAATTTTATTTTTCCATTATAAGGGGCTCGTACATGTTCGGCAGTACCTCCTGTAAATACTCCGCCGGTATGAAAAGTTCGTAATGTTAGTTGAGTCCCCGGTTCGCCAATAGATTGACCCGCAATAATACCTACAGCTTCCCCCAATTCAACTAGGTCACCATGAGTGGGACTGCGACCATAACATAATCGACAGATCCAAGATGCACTCCGACAAGTAAAGGGAGTTCTAATAGATATTGATTGTGTTCCAAAGGTTATGAATCGATTGACAAGTCCAATCCCAAGATCTTGATTTCGAAAGGCGACACATCGGGAACCTATATATATATCGTCTGCTAAGACACGACCAATTAATGTTTGGATAAAAATTCTTTCTGACATCATCCGACTTTTATTTCGAGGACTCACAGAAATCCCTCGGATAGTGCCACAATCTGTTCGACGTACAACAATATGTTGAACTACTTCAACAAGTCGACGCGTAAGATATCCAGCATCTGATGTGCGTACCGCAGTATCTACAACTCCTTTACGGGCTCCATAGCAAGAAATAATATATTCTGTTAAAGACAGTCCTTCGCGTAAATTGCTTTGAATAGGTAAATCAATCATTTGTCCTTGGGGATCCGACATTAATCCTCTCATACCTACTAATTGATGTACTTGAGATGCATTTCCTCTAGCTCCCGAAAAAGACATCATATGGACTGGATTTAAAGGGTCCGTCATCCTAAAATTAGGATTCATTTCCTGTCGCAAATATTCACTTGTAGCATACCATATCTCAATAGATTGGCGTAATTTTTCTACCGCATGTACATTCCCATAATGATGGTGTTTTTCCAAAATCAAACTTTGTTGTTCAGCATCTTGGACAAGCCAGCCCTTAGAAGGTATCGTTAAAAGATCATCAATTCCTAATGAAATGGATGTAGCAGTGGCTTGCTGGAAACCCAGAGTCTTTACTTGATCTAGGATGTGTGATGTATATGCCATCCCGAAGTGATCTATTAATCGGCTAATAAGTCGTTTAATAGCAGTTCCATCTATCACTTTATTGTGAAATACCAGATTGGCCCGTTCCGCCATAAGTACCTCCATATTCTGCTGAATGGGATTCGACAATGAGTTTGAGTCAATGATTGCAAAACTTCCTTTTCTCGATCTTGATTTGCGTAGAATTTTAGGTCAGGAAATATGGTCCAAGTTGACTCGGAGAGGTCCGAATTCACACGGGTGTCCTATAATTCTTTTTTTTTAATACCATAT